CGGAGGCTCGTTTACTTATGTTTTCTCATATGAATCTCTTGTCTCCGGCTATCGGGGATCCTATTTCTGTACCAACTCAAGACATGCTTATTGGACTCTATTTATTAACAATCGGAAATCGTCGGGGTATTTGTGCAAATAGGTATAATCCATATAATAGTGGAAACTACCAAAAAAAAATAGTTGATAATCATAATAATAACTATAGGTATACGAGGGAAAAAGAACCCCATTTTTCTAGTTCCTATGATGCACTTGGAGCTTATCGACAGAAAAGAATCAGTTTAGATAGTTCTTTGTGGCTCCGATGGAGACGAGATCAACGTGTCATTGGTTCAAGAGAAGTTCCCATCGAAGTTCAATATGAATCTTTAGGTACTTATCATGAGATTTATGGGCACTATCTAATAGTAGGAAGTATAACAAAAGAAATCCGTTCTATATACATTCGAACTACTCTTGGTCATATTTCTTTTTATAGAGAATTAGAAGAAGCCATACAGGGTTTTTGTCGAGCCTACTCATACGCTATCTAATCTAATTTCTTAGATTAGGCGATGTTTGTGCCTAGTGCCTAGGGTAATTCAGGTCTCCCAAATTTCACTGGTATTCTAATTTCTGAATTTCTGTGTGAATCAAGATTGAGGAAAGGAAGTTTTCGAATCATTGACTTGGGTCCATTGTCGAATCCTACTTAACAGAAGAAATATAAGAGAAGAGGTACTTATGGCAGAACGGGCTGATCTGGTCTTTCACAATAAAGTGATAAATGGAACTGCTATGAAACGACTTATTAGCAGGTTAATCGATCATTTCGGAATGGCATATACATCACATATCCTGGATCAAGTAAAAACTTTGGGTTTCCAGCAAGCCACTGCTACATCTATTTCATTAGGAATTGATGATCTTTTAACAATCCCTTCGAAGGGATGGTTAGTCCAAGACGCCGAACAACAAAGTTTTATTTTAGAGAAACACCATCATTATGGGAATGTACACGCGGTAGAAAAATTACGTCAATCCATTGAGATATGGTATGCTACAAGTGAATATTTGAGACAAGAAATGAATCCTAATTTTCGTATGACTGATCCTTCTAATCCAGTACATCTAATGTCCTTTTCGGGAGCTAGAGGAAATGCATCTCAGATACATCAATTAGTGGGTATGAGAGGATTAATGTCGGATCCCCAAGGACAAATGATTGATTTACCTATTCAAAGCAATTTACGTGAGGGACTTTCTTTGACAGAATATATAATTTCCTGCTATGGAGCTCGCAAAGGAGTTGTAGATACTGCTGTACGAACATCAGATGCTGGATACCTCACACGTAGACTTGTTGAAGTAGTTCAACACATTATTATACGTAGAACAGATTGTGGTACTATCCGAGGTATTTCCGTGAGCCCTCAAAATGGTATGACAGAAAAAATTTTTGTCCAAACACTAATTGGTCGTGTATTAGCGGACGATATATATATTGGTTTGCGATGTCTTGCCACTCGAAATCAAGATATTGGGATTAGACTTATAAATCGATTCATAACCTTTCGAGCACAACCAATATATATTAGAACCCCCTTTACTTGCAGGAGTACATCTTGGATCTGCCAATTATGTTATGGTCGGAGTCCTACTCATGGTGACCTGGTCGAATTGGGAGAAGCTGTAGGTATTATTGCAGGTCAATCAATTGGGGAACCAGGGACTCAACTAACATTAAGAACTTTTCATACCGGTGGAGTATTCACAGGTGGTACTGCCGAGTATGTACGAGCTCCTTCTAATGGAAAAATAAAATTGAATGAGAATTTGATTCATCCCACACGTACCCGTCATGGGCATCCCGCTTTTCTATGTTCTATGGACTTGTATGTAACTATTGAGAGTCGGGATATTCTACATAATGTAAATATTCCACTAAAGAGTTTGATTTTAGTTCAAAATAATCAATATGTAGAATCAGAACAAGTAATTGCTGAAATTCGTGCTGGAACGTCCACTTTTTATTTTAAAGAGAAGGTACGAAAACATATTTATTCTGAATCAGAGGGAGAAATGCACTGGAGTACTGATGTACACCATGCACCTGAATATACATATGGTAATGTTCATCTATTATTAAAAACAAGTCATTTATGGATATTAGCAGGAGGTTCGTGCAGATCTAGTATAGTGTCTTTTTCGCTTCACAAGGATCAAGATCAAATGAATCCTTATGCTTTTTCTGTCGAAGAAAGATATATCTCTGATCTATCAATGACTAACGGTCGAGTAAGATATAAATTGTTAGATACTTCTGATAAAAAAGATAAGAAAATTCTTGACTATTCAACAAGACCTGATCAAACCATATATAATGGTCGTTGGGATATTATATATCCTTCTATTATCCAAGGGAATTCTTATTTCTTGGCGAAAAAGCGAAGAAATAGATTCATCATCCCATTACAATATGATCAAAAACGAGAGAATGAACTAATACCCTGTTTTGGTATTTCAATTGAAATACCAAAACAGGGTATTTTACGTAGAAATAGTATTCTTGCTTTTTTTGATGATCCACAATACAGAAGAAATAATTCGGGAATTACTAAATATGGGACCGTAGAGGTCAATTCAATTATCAAAAAAGAGGATTTGATTGAGTATAGAGGATCAAAAGAATTTATTCCGAAATACCAAATGAAAGTAGATCGTTTTTTTTTTATTCTCGAGGAAGTGCATATTTTACCTGGATCTTCATTGATAATGGTCCAGAACAATAGTATCATTGGAGTAGATACACAACTCGCTTTAAATACAAGAAGTCGAGTAGGCGGATTAGTCCGCCTGGAGAGAAAAAAAAAAAATATTGAACTAAAAATATTTTCCGGAGATATTTATTTTCCTGGAGAGGCAGATAAGATATCTAGGCACAGCGGCATTTTTATACCACCGAAAAAAAAAAAAAAAAATTCTAAGGAATCAAAAAAATGGAAAAATTGGATCTATGTCCAACGGATCACACCCACGAAGAAAAAGTATTTTGTTTCGGTTCGACCCGTAGTCACATATGAAATAACTGATGGCATAAATTTAGCAACACTTTTTCCTCAAGATCTCTTGCGGGAAAAGGATAATGTCCAACTTAGAGTTGTCAATTATATCCTTTATGGAAATGGCAAGTCAATTCGAGGAATTTTTCACACAAGTATTCAATTAGTTCGCACTTGTTTAATATTGAATTGGGATCCAGAACAAAATGGTTCTCCGAAAGAGATTCGTGCTTCCTTTATTGAGGTAAAGGGAAATGATCTGATTCGAAATTTCATGAGAATTGAGTTAGTAAAGTCCAGCATTTCGTATATCGGAAAAAGATATAATAGGGCAAGTTCAGGATTGATTTCCGATAATGGATTAGATCGTACAAATATAAATCCTTTTTACTGCAAGGTTAGTATTCAATTACTTACACAACATCAAGGTACTATCGGTACATTGTTGAATCGAAATAAGGAATGCCAATCTTTGATAATTTTGTCATCATCCAATTGTTCTCGAATTGGTCCATTCAATGGTTCGAAATATAACATGATAAAAGAATCGGATCCCATAATCCCAATTAAGGATTTGTTGTGTCCTTTGGGGACTATTGTCCCTAAAATGGTAAATTTATATTCATTTTACCGTTTAATAACTTATAATCAGATTTTGTTAAAGAAATATTTGCTACTTGGTAATTTTCAACAGACTTTCCAAGTACTTCAAGTACTTAAATACTGTTTAATAGATGAAAATAGGAGGATTTATAATCCTGATCCATGCAGTAACATCATTTTGAATCCATTCCATTTGAATTGGCATTTTCTCCATCACGATTATTGGGAAGAGACATCTACAATAATTAGCCTTGGACAATTTTTTTGTGAAAATATATGTCTATTCAAATACAAACCGCACATAAAAAAATCTGGGCAAATTATAATTGTTGATGTCGACGCTTTAATTATAAGATCCGCTAAGCTCTATTTAGCCACTCCAGGAGCAACTATTCATGGCCATTATGGTAAAATATTTTACGAAGGAGATATATTAGTTACATTTATATATGAAAAATCAAGATCTGGTGACATAACACAAGGTCTTCCAAAAGTGGAACAAATCTTAGAAGTACGTTCGATTGATTCAATATCAATGAACCTCGAAAGGAGAGTTGAAGGTTGGAACAAAGGTATACCAAAAATTTTTGGAATCCCCTGGGGATTCTTGATTCAAGCCGAGCTAACCATAGCTCAAAGTCGTATCTCTTTGGTTAATAAAATCCAAAGGGTTTATCGATCTCAAGGGGTACAGATCCATAATAGACATATAGAGATTATTGTACGTCAAGTAACATCAAAAGTGTTGGTTTCAGAAGATGGAATGTCTAATGTTTTTTCACCTGGGGAATTAATTGGATTGTTGCGAGCGGAACGAGTGGGGCGCGTTTTGGACGAAGCGATCTCTTATCGCGCAATCCTATTGGGAATAACAAGGACATCTTTGAATACTCAAAGTTTCATATCCGAAGCAAGTTTTCAAGAAACCGCTCGAGTTTTAGCAAAAGCTGCTCTACGAGGTCGTATTGATTGGTTGAAAGGCCTGAAAGAGAATGTTGTTCTAGGTGGAATTATACCTGTTGGTACAGGATTCAAAAAATTAGTGCACCATTCAAGTAAGGACAAAAACTTTTATTTGGAAATCAAAAGAAAGAATCTATTTGACTTGGAAATAAAAGATCTTTTGTTACACCATAGAGAATTATTTTGTTCTTATGTACCAAACAATTTCCATGAGACATTAGAACAATCATTTACGCGATTTCATGATTCCTAAGAGCGGATTCTTTTACTTTAACTATCTTTTAATTATCTGTTTTTAATTATCTGGTCTGGCTTTTCTTTTAACTTAACTATCTTGTTCTTGTTCGAATATTGATAAAAAAATAAGTAATTAAAAGACATTAATGGTTTGTACTGTGTATTAAAGGTCAATTCCTGGCAGAAGGTTCCATCGGAACAATTACTTATTTCAAAGTACCTCGTCTCTTTGTTAAAGTTAAAAAAAAAAGGAAGTGTGGGAAAAATGACAAGAAGATATTGGAACATTAATTTAGAAGAGATGATGGAGGCCGGAGTTCATTTTGGTCATGGTACTAAGAAATGGAATCCTAGAATGGCCCCTTACATCTCTGCAAAGCGTAAAGGTATTCATATTACAAATCTCACCGGAACTGCTCGTTTTTTATCAGAAGCCTCTGATTTAGTTTTTGATGCGGCAAGTAGGGGAAGAACCTTCTTAATTGTTGGTACCAAAAATAAAGCAGCAGATTCAGTAGCATCGGCTGCAATAAGAGCCCGGTGTCATTATGTTAATAAAAAATGGCTTGGTGGTATGTTAACAAATTGGTCTACTACGGAAACGAGACTTCAAAAGATCAGGGATTTAAGAGCAGAACAAAAGATGGGTAAACTCAACCGTCTTCCCAAAAGAGATGCGGCAATATTGAAGAGAAAATTATTTACCTTGCAAACATATCTCGGCGGTATCAAATATATGACGAGGTTGCCTGATATTGTGATCATCGTTGATCAGCAAGAAGAATATACGGCTCTTCGAGAGTGTGTAATTTTGGGTATTCCGACGATTTGTTTAATCGATACAAATTGTGACCCGGATCTCGCAGATATTTCGATTCCATCCAACGATGATGCTATAGCTTCAATCCGATTGGTTCTTAACAAATTAGTATCCGCAATTTGTAAGGGCCGCTCTAGCTATATAAGAAATCCTTGATTATGATTAAGGGGGGATTTTTTGGATTCGGTTACTATTCTTGAATTAAATAAAAAAAAAAAAGCAAAAAGGTAAGTGCGGGCATATTGATAATATGTTATTATATTACGTAATTTCTTGGTATCCTATGTAAATTCTTGATATCTTAAATATACAATTAATGAATACGATTTTGGATTCATATTGGTGAGTTGAAAAAGAGATAGAGATGGTTGAATCAAAATAATTTCTTTTTTGAAGTTCAATTTCTGCTAGAGGACAATATGAATGTTATACCATGTTCCATTAAAACACTCAAAGGGTTATACGATATATCGGGTGTAGAGGTAGGCCAACATTTATATTGGCAAATAGGAGGTTTACAAATCCACGCCCAAGTACTTATCACTTCTTGGGTAGTAATTGCTATCTTATTAGGTTCAGTCATTATAGCTGTTCGGAATCCACAAACCATTCCGACCAACGGTCAGAATTTCTTTGAATATATCCTTGAATTTATTCGAGACTTAAGCAAAACCCAGATTGGAGAAGAATACGGCCCTTGGGTTCCCTTTATTGGAACTATGTTCCTCTTTATTTTTGTTTCTAACTGGTCAGGTGCTCTTTTACCTTGGAAAATTATACAGTTACCTCATGGAGAATTAGCTGCACCCACGAATGATATAAATACTACTGTTGCTTTAGCTTTACTCACGTCCGTCGCATATTTTTATGCGGGTCTTAGCAAAAAAGGATTGGGTTATTTTGGGAAATACATTCAACCAACCCCCATCCTTTTACCAATTAACATCCTAGAAGATTTCACAAAACCTTTATCTCTTAGTTTTCGACTTTTCGGAAATATATTAGCTGATGAATTAGTAGTTGTTGTTCTTGTTTCTTTAGTCCCTTCAGTAGTTCCTATACCTGTCATGTTTCTTGGATTATTTACAAGTGGTATTCAAGCTCTTATTTTTGCAACCTTAGCCGCGGCTTATATAGGTGAATCCATGGAAGGTCATCATTAACTAGCTTTTCAAATAGTCTTTTTTTTTTTTTTTTATTCTATTATTAAGCAAGCTTATCCCACATGATTCATGATAATCCAATTGGATGGGTAAGATAATAGTGTATGATTCCATCATCTAGAATTGTAGGAGAAAAGATAGACAATATTCCAACAGAATTCTAAAAAAAAGAAGGGCTGGGGAGATTATAGTTAGAGTATAATATATGTAATAATGTCTATAGGCTCTAAATAAACCCCCGTCTATTTTTCTAGGAATTATTCTATTCCAGAATCAATTAAAAAAAATTAGGATGGTTTACATTATGGAAGAAAAGAATGGATATGTGATATTAGAATCACATTAAATATTCTTTAGTTATATGAGATAAGTCTATCCATAATATCGCTATATTACATAACTATATAATATTTATTTTTTTTTTATAGTATTGTTTATTTTATTTATTTATTATAGTATTGTAAGGCTAGAATTTCTATTTTTCCTAATTACAACCAATCCTATAATCATAATCTGGATCCTCATTATTCATATTTGTTATGTTATATATGAACAATATACAACATAAAATAAATATATATATATATTTATTATCCGGTTTAATTCAAATTGAAATTAGATTCAATTCATTATATATTTCTTATTTATATATTTATTTATATATATATTATTTATTATTCTTAATTCCTTAATTCTTATATTTTTATATTAAAATATTAAAAATTTTTGTTATTATTTTATTTATTATTATTTGATAATATGTATAATATACAATACAAATTACAAATAATATAATTTATTATAATTATAATATAATTATAATAAATTATATTAATAGTTAGTAATTATTAGTTAATAAAATGAAATAAATAATTAATAAATAAATAATTAATAAATTAATTTTTTATTTAAGTTAAGATATTAATAATTAATATCTATTGGTACTTTTTTATTACATAATATGTATTACATATTAACTTTTTTATTACTATTACATATTAATATATATATTTTATTATATTAATTTTTATTTATATTGGATTAATTTGGTATTAAATTAATTTGATAATTTGATTGATATTGATTGCAGCTCACACTGCATTTAGATAGATTTCAATATCAGTCCTTCTCTTCTAGCAATTTTTTTTGAATGAAAAAATAAATAAACTTAACAATAGTGTAGTGTAGTAAAGAACGAAGAATTAAATGAAAGAATGGTTCGAAACAAAGAAATACAATAGTTACAACTGTATACATATATATGGATTTACAAAAACTCTATGATAGTTAAAAACTAAAAACGAGATAGTTCTGACGATTCCGTTTTTTAATTTAGTAATTAATATTATTATTTCAACTTGTGGATCTTAATTAAAAAAGTCATAATTGATTGGTTGATTGTATCATTAACCATTTCTTCTTTTTTGTTTTGTGTGAGGAACTTACAATGAATCCACTGATTTCTGCCGCTTCCGTTATTGCTGCTGGATTGGCCGTGGGGCTTGCTTCTATTGGACCTGGAGTTGGTCAAGGTACTGCTGCAGGCCAAGCTGTAGAAGGTATTGCGAGACAACCGGAAGCAGAGGGTAAAATACGAGGTACTTTATTGCTTAGTCTAGCTTTTATGGAAGCTTTAACAATTTACGGACTGGTTGTGGCATTAGCACTTTTATTTGCGAATCCTTTTGTTTAATCCTCAAAATATAAAAAAAGTACCTTAGAGACTTTTTTCTTATTAACTATTAACTTGGAATTTTCCTTTGCTTCTTAGAATTATATTAACACGTTACTAAAAAATTACTTATTTATTGAGACAATACCTAGGAAGGGTTGATTTGAAGATGAGGAATTACCGCATTCACTTGCTTTCTTCCTTTCTGTCTTTAGCTTAGTACAATAGAAAATTTTTTATTTTCATTGTTTGGAAGTGTTTCAACAAATGAAATATTTTTCAATTGATATCAGATCTAAAACCTAAGTCTAAAGTCTAAGTAAAGTATCTTATTAGAAAATTTTTTAAAATGTAAAAAATTTAAACAAAACAAATGAAATTACTAGATTTCTTTTATTCTCATTAAATAAATAAAGTGAAAAAAAGAAATCGATAAAAAAAAAAAGGGCGATCGGAGTGATACAAAAAGAATTCTGTTCTTTGTTAGTCCTATCCAAAAGAAAAGAGAGGAGAATATATGAAAAATGTAATTAATTCTTTCGTTTACTTGGGCCACTGGCCGTACGCCGGAAGTTTCGGGTTTAATACCGATATTTTAGCAACAAATCCAATAAATCTAAGTGTAGTGCTTGGTGTATTGATTTATTTTGGAAAGGGAGTGTGTGCGAGTTGTTTATTTCAAGAATAGGATGGATCCATCCATCTGCACTTATGGTATTTATAAGGGATAGGGGAAATAGTAAAAAAGTGCACAATCTCGACGAATTTCTTCTGAATAAATTAAGAAATTATATGCAAGAACCATAGCATTTCGTGATTTATTGGTAAATCCACTTTGATTCTCTATCAACCGATAATGCGAGACCTTTAACATGGTTAAAGCTAAATTGTTTAAAGTCCGGACAAAACATGGTATTCTTTCTACCACTACGTTAGTAACCAAATAGTTCAAAAAAATTGGTAATTTATTTGATTTTGATATATAACACTCATATCAATAAATAAATTGAAACTATTTACGAGATAAAAAAAGGAACTTTAGTTTTCTTTTTTTATCTAATGCCGAATCGACGACCTATGTATAAAAAAGAGGAATTTTTGGACTTGAAGAAACAAAAATATAATATAATTATTATTATTTTCATTTTTATAATCATATTTCCTTTTTTCATTCAAAAAAATGAAAAAAAAAAGTACAAATAAAAAAACAACTTTGCTGACAATTTTAGATTTTGATCTGGTCTAGTCGGAAGAGTCTTCCTAATATTCTGGTTTTTTATTTTATAAGTTTTGATATGTTTAACTACAAACAGAAAAGAGAAGGTAGGCTCATTACATTAAAAAAGCTATGGGAATACTCATACCATAAATAAATAATTGAGCGTGAGAGCCAAATGAATCGAAAGATTCATGTTTGGTTCGGGAAGAGATCATGGAAGTTGTGAAATTAATGGTAAGATAATCTACTTTCATTAAATGATTTATTAGATAATCGAAA